AATAAGATGCCTGAAGTATTAAGGACTATTTTGATAGAATAGAATATGTATATAATTATACTCTTATTACATAAAATGGAATCAAACCAAAACTTTAAAGATCAAAACTTTAAGTGCATCACATTACACCATTATGTAAGTATAGTATAGTAAAGTAAGCTAAACATAAGCTAATAGGTTCATACCCTGTAAATGGAAGAAATAACTTCCCTTTACTAAATATATAAAACTAAAACTATATTCTTTATTACAATAGTATTTGGAACTTTATTAACTATATGTTCAAACAGATGAATCGGAATATGAATAGGATTAGAAATTAATCTTATATCTTTTATCCCAATAATTAAAAATAAAATAAAAATATCAGCAGAAGCTGTAATAATCTACTTTATAGTACAGAGAATTAGAAGAACCGTCCTAATATTCTCAATTATTATAAAAACAATTTATCCAAGAACAAACATAACATTTACAATTATTATAATAATAAGTCTATTAACAAAAATAGGAGCTGCACCATTTCATATATGACTACCCGAAATAATAAGAAAAATAAATTGAAATACAAACATTTTACTAATAACTTGACAAAAACTTGGACCTATAATTATAATTAGAAATATTCAAATTAACAACAACATTATATCAATAATAATTATTATATCAATTACAATAGGAGCAATTGGAGGGTTAAATCAAACTTCTTTAAAAAAGATTATAGCATTTTCATCAATTAATCATATAGGTTGAATAATATCTATAATTAAAATTCAAAATAATTGAATAATATACTTGATCATCTACAGAATAATAATTTCATCCACATGTATAATATTTTATAAATATAATATATTATATATTGCACAGATCAATATAATAAATTTATCATATTCAGAAAAAATCTCATATATAACATCAATATTAAGATTAGGGGGATTGCCCCCATTCATTGGTTTTTTACCTAAATGAATCAGAATTCAAACATTAATCATAAATGAATCATATTTCATAATAATTATTATAATAATATTCAGAATTATTACATTATTCTATTACATACGAACCATATCCATAATTATTATAAACCACTCAACAATTAATAAATGAATTAATGTTAAATCAAGAACAAAAATTATTAATATAACCCTATTTATTAACTTTAGACTACCTATAGTATTTATATTAAACATAATTTAATTATTTTATAATTTAAATTTTTCAAACATAAAAGTTTCTACTTTTTAAAGCTTTAAGTTAATAATTAAAACTTTTAACCTTCAAAGTTAAAAATACATAAGTATGTGTAAGCTTTAGGGAATTTTTAAACCCAACTTTAGAATTGCAGACTAATATCATACAAATTTGACTATAAAGCCTTACAAACGATTTTTACCTAAGAATGATAAAGGGCAACACTGCCATAAATAAATTTACAATTTATTACCTAAATACTTCAGCCACTTTATCATTAGATATAAATATTGAATAAATGATTATACTCAACAAATCACAAAGACATTGGTACTTTATATTTTATATTCGGAATATGAGCAGGAATAGTAGGAACTGCCATAAGATGAATTATTCGAATTGAACTAGGACAACCAGGTAAATTTATTGGTGATGATCAAATCTATAATGTAATTGTTACAGCTCACGCATTCGTAATGATTTTCTTTATAGTAATGCCAATCATAATTGGGGGATTTGGAAATTGATTAGTGCCAATCATAATTGGAGCACCCGATATAGCATTTCCACGAATAAATAATATAAGATTTTGATTATTACCTCCATCAATTTTATTATTGATAATAAGAAGACTAGTAGAAATAGGAGCTGGAACCGGATGAACTGTTTATCCTCCTTTATCAAGAAATATTTCACATAGAGGATCATCCGTAGATCTAGCAATTTTTTCACTACACTTAGCAGGAATCTCATCAATTTTAGGAGCTGTAAACTTCATTTCAACAATTATTAATATACGACCCGCTGGAATAACACTAGAACGAACTCCGCTATTTGTATGATCAGTAGGAATTACAGCATTACTTCTATTATTATCATTACCAGTATTAGCAGGAGCCATTACAATATTATTAACTGATCGTAATTTTAATACATCATTTTTCGACCCCTCAGGAGGAGGAGACCCAATCCTTTACCAACATTTATTCTGATTTTTTGGACACCCGGAAGTTTACATTTTAATTTTACCGGGATTTGGACTAATTTCCCATATTATTAGACAAGAAAGAGGTAAATTAGAATCATTTGGATCATTAGGAATAATTTATGCTATAATAACAATTGGATTACTAGGATTTATCGTATGAGCACATCATATATTTACAGTAGGAATAGATGTAGATACCCGAGCATACTTTACATCCGCAACAATAATTATTGCCGTACCAACAGGTATTAAAATTTTCAGATGACTAGCAACAATACATGGAATAAAAATAAATCTTTCACCAACTATATTATGAGCACTAGGATTCGTATTCCTGTTCACAATTGGAGGATTAACAGGAGTAATTCTTGCAAACTCATCAATCGATATTGTATTACATGACACATATTATGTAGTAGCACATTTTCATTATGTACTATCAATAGGAGCAGTATTTGCTATTATAGGAAGATTCATCCAATGATATCCCTTATTTACAGGAATAACAATAAAGCCAAAATGATTAAAAATCCAATTCTTTACTATATTCTTAGGAGTTAATATTACATTCTTCCCACAACACTTCCTAGGATTAATAGGAATACCTCGACGATATTCAGATTATCCTGACATATATACAGGATGAAATATAATTTCATCATTAGGGTCAACCCTATCAGTAATTAGTATTTTAATATTCCTAATAATTTTATGAGAAAGACTTGTATCAAAACGAACAGTTCTATTCCCAGAAAACCTTCCATCAAGAATTGAATGAATACAAAAGTTACCTCCAGCAGAACATTCATATAATGAATTACCAATAATGAATTGATAACATTTCTAATGTGGCAGAATAATGCAATGAATTTAAGATTCATAAATAAAGAGTTTAATCTTTCTTTAGAACATAACAACATGAGGAAATTATTCACTTCAAGACGCAAATTCATCAATAATAGAACAACTAAGATTTTTCCATGATCATACAATTATAATTTTAACTATAATTACTGTTATAGTAAGTTATATTATAACATCAAGTATAACAAACAAATTAATTAATCGATATCTACTAGAAGGACAGATAATGGAACTTATTTGAACAATATTACCAGCAATCACCTTAATATTTATTGCCCTACCATCCCTTCGATTATTATATATAATCGACGAAATTAATAATCCAATACTTACATTAAAAGTAATTGGGCATCAATGATATTGAAGATACGAATATTCAGACTTCAAAAACATCGAATTTGACTCATATATAAAACCATCAAATGAAATTAACAAATCAGAATTCCGATTATTAGATGTAGATAATCGAACAGTCTTACCAATAAATTCACAAATCCGTATTTTAGTTACAGCTGCCGATGTTCTACATTCATGAGCTATTCCGTCACTAGGAGTCAAAATTGACGCAGTTCCAGGACGACTAAATCAAGGATCAATTAACATTAACCGACCCGGTTTAATATATGGACAATGCTCAGAAATTTGTGGAGCAAATCATTCATTTATACCAATTGTTATTGAAAGAATTAGAACAAGAAATTTCATTAAATGAATAAATTCAGTATCATTAAGTGGCTGAAGTTTTTAAGCATTGGTCTCTTAAACCAAAATATAGTATAGTAAATAATACTCTTAATGAAGAAATTAGTTTTAAGAATAAAACATTAACTTGTCAAGTTAAAAATATTAAATTTAATATTTCTTAAATTCCACAAATATCATACATATGATGGGAATACTTATTCCTAATATTCTTTACATTAATAATTTTATTCAAAATTTGCATTTATCATAATCCAAACATTAAATGGAACTATTTGATTAGTAGGACTGATGATGTATCCCAAATAAACTGAAAATGATAACTAATCTATTTAGAACATTTGATCCAGCAACAAGTATTAAAGTTTCAATAAATTGAATAAGAACATTCATTGGAATTATAATAATTCCAATAGCATATTGAACATTACCAAATCGAACAATAATACTAACAGAAAAAATTAGTATAAAACTCCATGAAGAAATAAAAATACTACTAGGAAAATCATCTAACAGAATTACATTAATAATAATTTCCATATTCATATTTATTTTTTACAATAATATTATAGGATTATTACCTTATGTATTTACTAGATCTAGTCATTTAGCATTCTCGATAACCTTAGCATTACCTATATGAGTAAGAATTATAATATTTGGATGAATTAATCACACAAATCATATATTTGCTCACCTAGTACCATCAGGAACCCCATCAGCATTAATACCATTTATGGTTATTATTGAAACTATTAGAAACGTAATACGACCAGGAAGACTAGCAGTACGATTAACAGCAAATATAATTGCTGGGCATTTACTAATAAGATTATTAGGAAATAATTCAGTATCAGCCAACAGAATTATTTTACCTATAATTATAATAATTCAAGTAGGACTGATGATGTTTGAAATAGCAGTAGCCATTATTCAAGCATATGTATTTTCAGTACTAAGAACACTTTATACAAGAGAAGTAATATATGAAAACACAATGAAATCATCCTTATCATCTAGTTGACTATAGACCATGACCAATTACTGGATCAATTGGAGCAATAACAACTGCCTCAGGAATAGTAATATGATTTAGAAAAAATGAAACATATTTATTATTAATAGGTTTATCCATCCTTATTTTAACAATAATTCAATGATGACGAGATATTATTCGAGAATCAACATTTCAAGGAAAGCACACTAGAAAAGTAATTAACGGGTTAAAAATTGGGATAATCTTATTCATTATCTCTGAAGTATTCTTTTTTATCTCATTCTTCTGAAGATTTTTTCATAGAAGTCTTTCACCAACCGTAGAATTAGGAATAACATGACCACCAAGGGGGATCAATACATTTAATCCAATAGAAATTCCATTATTAAATACAATAATCCTATTATGTTCAGGAATTTCTGTAACATGAGCACATCATAGACTTATAGAAAATCAAGACAAACAAGTAACATACAGACTAATAATTACAGTAATTTTAGGAATTTACTTTTCAATGATACAAATATATGAATACATTGAATCAAGATTTTGCATTAGAGATTCAGTTTATGGATCGTGTTTCTTTATAGCAACTGGGTTCCACGGAATTCACGTAATTATCGGAACTATATTCCTCACAGTATCATTAATACGACATATTAAGAAACACTTCTCTAAAAATCACCACTTAGGATTTGAAATAGCAGCATGATACTGACACTTTGTTGACGTAGTATGACTATTCCTATATATTTCAATCTATTGATGAGGTAGATATCCTTTTAGTATAACAATTATAATTGACTTCCAATCAATTGATCTATTTAGTATTAAATAGAAAGGATAATTATAATAGTAATAATTTCATCAATTATAGCTTCAGCAATAGCTTTGGTTATAATAACATTATGCTACGTGACATCAAAATCATCAAGACAAGATCGAGAAAAAATATCCCCCTTCGAATGTGGATTTAACCCAAAAAAATCAGCACGAACTCCATTTTCAATTCAATTCTTCCTACTAGCAGTATTATTCCTAATCTTTGACATTGAAATTGCCATTATTTTACCAATTATTATTACCATAAAAATAGCAATAACAAGAAAGTGAATCCTTACAGTAACACTATTTATTACATTACTTATCTTAGGATTATATCATGAATGAAAAAACGGAATATTAGAATGAGCTAAATAGGAGTGTAGTTAATAATTAACATTTAATTTGCAATTAAAAAATACTAAATTAATAGTCTCTCTTAAAGATAATGAAGTAAAAAATACATTTAGTTTCGACCTAAAAATTAGGATATAATATTTTATCCCTTATCTAAATTAATTGAAGCCAAAAATAGAGGCCTTCCATTGTTAATGGAATAAATGATTTATATTAATCCAATTAAAGGGGAATGAAGAACTAAAAGGAGCTGCTAACTATCTTTTAAAGCGGTTTAATTCCGTTTATCCCCTAATAAGTTTATTTTACATTTATATAGTTTAACATTTAAAACCTTTCATTTTCAATGAAAAAATAAGATTATATTTCTTTATAAATATTTAAGGAGTTAAACTCATCATAATATCTTCAATATTAAGCTTTAAAAATATTTTAAGCTACTTAAACAGTTAAATAAAACTACTAAAAATATAAATCAAAATAAGAAACTCAATAAATATAACTTTAAACTATTATTATGATAAACAACAGTAATTTTTCTTAAATAAGAAAAAAAAGATAAAGGTGATAAAGAAATTAAATACTCACATCAACCCCCATCAATTAAGCTCACATAATAATTAGAAAGATTTAATGTTGGAGAAGAAACATAAGTTCTAAAATTTGGCATAAATCACATTGAGCCTAAATAATTATATACCAATAAACTTATATAATTTAAATTTAAATTAGATAAATTCAATTTAGAAAACTCATAACCCAATAAAGAACCAATAAGAACAAAAATAATAGGTATCAGCTTACACTCTAAAGGAAAAATAAAAACAGAAAAGTTAGGCAAGATTAATCAATTAAAGATTGAACCGAAAATAATTGACATAATAGTTAAAATAATTATAGAAACTATTATATCACCAGATTCATAATAATTTTGACAAGGATAAAGACCTCTCCTAAATCTAACACAATAATAAATCAAACGAAATCTATAACAAGCAGTTAAACCAACAGAAATAAAAAATACTAAATAAATAAATAAATTAAAATAACCTGAAATTATATATTCTAAAATTAAATCCTTTCTATAAAAACCCGAAAGAAAAGGAAAACCACATAAAGATAAATTAGAAATACAAAAGCATGAACAAGTAAAAGGTAAATAATTAATCACAAAACCTATATGACGAATATCCTGTGAATCAGACATTACATGAATAATTAAACCTGCACATAAAAATAACAAAGCCTTAAAAAAAGCATGAGAAAGAAGATGAAAATAAGATAAATTTGGATATCCTATAAATAAAATTCTCATTATTATACCTAACTGTCTAAGAGTAGAAAGGGCAATAATCCTCTTCAAATCAAATTCAAAATTAGCCCCAATACCTGACATAAACATAGTTAAACAAGAAATTAAAAGAAAATAAGATAAATCTATATGTAATAATAAATTATAAAAACGAATTAACAAGTAAACACCTGCAGTAACCAAAGTAGAAGAATGAACAAGAGCAGAAACAGGAGTAGGGGCAGCTATAGCAGCTGGTAACCAGGATGAAAATGGTATTTGAGCTCTCTTAGTAAAAGCAGCAATTAATAACAAATAACCAATTCAGTAAGAAAAATCTGAATAATGAAAACAAAAATAGTAATTATAACCCCCCGAATTTATTAATCAAGAAATAGAAATAAGAATAGAAACATCACCAATACGATTAACTAAAACAGTTAATATCCCAGCACTATAAGACTTAACATTCTGAAAATAAATTACCAAACAATATGAAACTAAACCTAAACCATCTCAACCAAGAAGAATACTCACTAAATTAGGACTGATAATTAATAACATCATAGATATAATAAACAATAAAACCAATAATAAAAAACGAAACCTAAAAATATCATGAGATATATAAGATCTTCTATAAAAAATTACCATTGAAGAAATATATAAAACACAACCTATAAAAATCAAAGATATTCAATCAAAGATTAATGTTATATAAATAGAGACAGAATTTAAAGAATAAATCTCTCAATCAAAAAAAATTGAATAATTATCATAAATAAAGAATGAACCTAAAAATATAAAAATTGAGCCAATAATAAATAAGAAAAAACTTCAAAGTTTATATAAACATAAATTTAAAATGGGTCTAAAGTAAGATATTTACACCTATAACATCACAAATTATAATTCTATATTAAAATATTTAAACCCTATAGAAATAAAGTAAAAGAATCAAAACTTAAAATTAATAAATTCAAAGGCAATCAATGAAAAATAATTAAGAGATATTCACGAACAGTAATTGAGGGTAAGATAATGGAACTGCTATAATAAGAACCATGACTTACCAAAGAATATAAATAAATTCTATAACAACATGCTAAGAATGAACCTAATATTAACAAAAAATAAAATAGATAATTCCATCCCATTAAACCATTAATAATAAAAATTTCACCCAATAAATTAAGAGAAGGAGGCGCAGCTATATTATTAGAACATAAAAGGAAAAATAAAATAGATAATCTAGGAAAAAAAGATAGAAGTCCCTTATTAATATAAAGACTTCGACTTCTAGTACGTTCATAAAAAATATTTGCCAAACAAAAAAGACCAGAAGAACAGAAAGCATGACCCAAAATAAGAATAAAAGCACCAACAAAACCATAAAAATTACAAGCTATAATACCTAAAATAACTAAACCCATATGAGCCACAGATGAATAAGCAATTAAAGACTTAATATCCACCTGGCATAAACATAATAATCCCACAATAAAAGTAGAAAATAAACCTAAAAGCAAAAAGAAGTAATTATAACTAATAAAATAATCAATTCCAAAAATAAAAACACGATAAAGACCATAGCCCCCCAACTTCAACAAAACAGCAGCTAAAATTATAGAACCAGAAATAGGAGCTTCAACATGAGCCTTAGGTAACCAAAAATGAACAAAAAGTATAGGAATCTTTACGAGAAAAGCAAAAATTAAAGAAATATAGAGATAGAAATTAATGTCTAAATTTACCAACAAATAGTTTAAAGTAAAAGATAATTTAAAAACATAAAATAACGAAATTAATAAAGGTAAAGAAGCAAATAAAGTATAAAATAATAAATAATAACCAGCTATTAAACGCTCAGGCTGATACCCCCACCCAAAGATCAAAAAAAGGGTGGGGATAATAGATATTTCAAAACACAAATAGAATAAAAACAAATTATCAAGGCTAAAAGCAAAAATTAAAGAAATAAACAAAAATAAAATTGTAAATAAAAATTCCGGGATATGATTATTTATTTTATAAATGCTATATCTAGCCAAAATCATTAAAAAAATAATTCATCTAGTTAAACCAATTAATCTATATGAAATTAAATCAACGCTAAAAGAACCACTAATTATAAAAAAATAATTATAATTACCCATGCATAAATAAATAAATAAGAATGATACAATCATTATAAAATATATGAAAATTCATAAATTAGATAAAACTGGGATTAAAAATAAAGAAAATATAATAAATTTTATCATGTTAAAACTGATACACTTGATAAATAATCATTACCAACCATACGAACAAAATTAACCAAAATAGATAAGCCTAAAGCACCTTCACAAACAGAAAAAACTAAAAAAATAATAACAAAATAAATTTCATAACCATGAAGAATTAAAAAATACAGCAAAACCAAATAAACAGAAAGTACTATAAACTCTAAACTAAGTAAAGTCAACAAAATATGTTTATGATTAAAACAAAATACAAAAGCACCACAAAATATAAAAAATATAAATAAATTAAAAATTCTCAAAATAAGTTTTAATAGTTTAAAAATAAAATAATGAACTTGTAATTCATAGATGGGGAATATTAACCTTTAAAACTTCAGTAAAAAGCACAATTCATGCCTATCATTAATCTCCAAAATTAACATTTTTATAAACTATTTACTGGTTGATATATATAATAATATCATTTTTAACATCTATCGCTATACTTATAATATTTATAAAACATCCACTAAGAATAGGATTCCTATTAATTTTACAAACATTGATTGTAGCAATAATTACGGGGATATTAATAAAGTCATTCCTACTATCATATATTATTATAATTATTATACTAAGAGGTGCTCTAGTACTTTTCATTTATATAGCTAGAGTAGCATCAAATGAAAAATTCCAGACATCAATAAAAATATTTATAATATTAATACTTACAATATTAATTAGATACACAATAACCAGACAAATTAGATGAATAAGAAGATATAGAGAACTTATAGAAACAAAATCCTTATCAAAATTATTCAACAATACTTCAATATATATAACAATTATGATAATATTATATTTACTTTTCACCATAATTGTAGCATCTAACATCGCAAGAATTCATGAAGGGCCTTTACGAATAAAAAAATATGAACAAACCAATACGAAAAACCCATCCTATAATAAAAATCATTAATAATTCATTAATTGATTTACCAACACCATCATCAATCACCTTATGATGAAATTTTGGATCACTCCTTGGACTATGTTTAATAATCCAGTTAATTAGAGGAATCTTCCTTGCTATACACTACACAGCAAATATCGAAATAGCATTTAATAGAGTTGTACATATTTGTCGAGATGTAAATAATGGTTGATTGATTCGATGTACACACGCAAACGGAGCATCTTTATTCTTCTTATGTCTATACTTACATATTGGACGAGGATTATATTATGGATCTTATAAATTATCAATAACATGAATAGTCGGAGTAATATTACTATTCCTAATTATAGGAACCGCATTTTTAGGATATGTATTACCATGAGGACAAATATCACTATGAGGAGCTACAGTAATTACAAATCTTCTATCAGCAGTACCTTATTTAGGGGATACTATCGTAAAATGGTTATGAGGGGGATTCTCAGTAGAAAACGCCACACTAACACGATTCTTTACATTACATTTTCTATTACCATTTATTGTATCAGCAATAGTAATATTACATCTACTATTTCTACACCAAACTGGAAGAAATAACCCCATAGGGCTTAACAGAAATTATGAAAAATCACCATTTCACCCTTACTTCTCCATTAAGGATTTAATAGGAATAACAATTACATTATTTATATTTTCAATATTAGTATTAATAGAACCTCGAATATTAGGAGATCCTGAAAACTTCATACCAGCAAATCCTCTAGTAACCCCAGTGCACATTCAACCAGAATGATATTTCCTATTTGCCTACGCAATTTTACGATCAATTCCTAATAAATTAGGAGGAGTAATTGCCATAGTAGCATCAATTGCCATTATTATCTTACCAACAATAATTAATAAAAGAAAATTTCAAGGATATAAATTCTACCCTCTAAATAAGATTATATTTTGAAGATTTACAACAACAATTATTTTATTAACATGAATTGGATCACGACCAGCAGAAGAACCATACATTTTTATAGGACAAATAATTACCGTATTTTACTTTTCATATTTTATAATTTCACCATTAACAATAAAATTGTGAGACAAAATAATTAAATAGTCAATAAGTTTTAAGCAAACTTATACCTTGAAAGTATAGAATGGGAGTTAAACTCTCCCATTGACTTAGTATTAACACTTAAATTAATGAATTTAATCATTTAATATCAAACATAATAAACCAAAAAAAAAAAGAAAGTAATTAAGAGATAATGGTAAAAATAACTTTCAAGTTAAAGATATTAATTTATCATAACGAAACCGTGGAAGTACACCCCGAACCCAAATAAATCAAAAAATAACTATAACAACCTTAATATAAAACATTAAAGATAAAATATCACAACCCAAAAACATAACAACCGTTATCATTCTTATAAAAATAATATTTATATATTCTGACAAAAAAATAAAAGCAAAACCACCTCTACTATATTCAACATTAAAACCTCTAACCAACTCTCTCTCACCCTCAGCAAAATCAAAAGGAGAACGATTAGTTTCAGCCAAACAAGAAGATAATCAACAAAAAAACAATGGAAAAGAAAAAACTACAAATCAAATAAACTTCTGATAAAACATAAATCTCAATAAATTAAATCTGAAAACAAAAATAATAAAACAAATTATGATCATAGACATTCTAATTTCATAAGAAATAGTTTGAGCCACAGAACGAAGACTACCTAAAAGAGCATAATTAGAATTAGAAGATCAGCCAGATAATATAACACCATAAACTCCAATACCTGTACAACATATAAAGAACAAAATACCATAATTAAAATTATATACATTAATCAATATTGGATATAATATTCACATAGAAAAAGAAATGATTAATATAAAAACAGGAGAAAAATAATAGATAATAAAATTAGACTTATATAAATAAGTCTGTTCTTTAAAAAACAATTTAATACCATCAGAAAAAGGCTGAAGAAGACCTAAAAACCCGACTTTATTAGGGCCCTTACGAATCTGAATATAACCTAAAACCCTACGCTCCAATAAAGTTACATAAGCAACAGAAACCAAGATGAAAATTAAAATAACTAAATAAGAAAAAATAAACATTACTATTTGTAAATAAACATTACATAAATAAATTCTAAATTTACTGCACTAATCTGCCAAAATAGTAAATTTAATAATAAATCAATATATAACATAAATTATATGATATACTTGGTCCTTTCGTACTAAAGTATAATTATAATTTTATAGATAGAAACCGACCTGGCTCACGCCGGTCTGAACTCAGATCATGTAAAAAATTAAAGGTCGAACAGACCCAGTAAATTAAGCTGCTACACTTAAAACTAATTTTAATCCAACATCGAGGTCGCAAACTCCTTCATCGATATGAACTCTCCAAAAGAATTACGCTGTTATCCCTAAGGTAAATTAATCTTAATATCCATAATAAAGGATCATAATAAATATAAATCAATAAATAAAATTATTGTGAGTTAAATAAATCCCAACGTCACCCCAACGAAACTAGCAGATAATGGAACTATTTGATTAATTAACTAATAATAAATTACATAATAACTAGTAAATTTCTATAGGGTCTTCTCGTCCCATAAACAAATTTAAGCCTTTTAACTAAAAAGTTAAATTCAATATTTTATACAAAGAAAGATGAAACTTCATCAATCCATTCATACAAGCCTCCAATTAAAAGACAAATGATTATGCTACCTTTGCACAGTCAGAATACTGCGGCTATTTAATAATTATAATCATTGAGCAGGAAACGACCTGATATATACAACAAATAATTCAACAGGACATGTTTTTGATAAACAGGTGAGATTCAAATTTGCCGAATTACTATATATAAAATCAAAAACTTACTAATTCTAACATTAATACTTAAAATTAAACATTAATTAAAAAATCTCAATAAAAAATTAAGTTACACAAATAAATTAAATAAATAAATTAAAAATAATTATAACAAAATATATATTGGCCATTACTAAACCTATAAAATTTAATCCATGAACTTTATTGATTAACAATTAATAATTATAACTATAAAATAATTATAGAGCTTATCCCCCATAATCTTAGAATATTATAAACTAATATAAATTAAAGACTAAAATTAGCATATTTAATAATCCTGAATTAAATTCATATATTAAGAAACCAGATATAATTATAATTGAATAGAATATATCCCCAAACTAATTTTTATTAATATTTTTAATACAATAAATAACAAAATTAGGTATCTCTTATAAATTCGGGAAAACTATATATATATAAAATAAATTGATAAACCCTGATACAAAAGGTACAAAAATAAAATTCTACTTATTAAATCTAATAAACAATAACACCCTCACAGTGATCATTAAATATAAATATAAAAATTATAATTTCAATAAACATTACTAAAAACAAATGTTATTTCATAAAATAAAATATTCATTACTAATTAAAAATATTAAATTAAATAGAAATCAAGCTAATTTGAATTGCACAAATGTATTATTAATGTAAATAATAACATATCCTATGATAGTAACTTGAATAATTCCAGGCCCACCTTCCGATAGGCCTACTTTGTTACGACTTATCTCATTTTAATAATGAGAGCGACGGGCGATGTGTACTTAATAAAGAGCTAATTATCATAAATAAAATATAATAAAAATATTACAATCAAATCCTATTTCATTAAATCAATACAAATAAAATTAATTCCAAAATTCATAAATTACTGTAACCCATCTTACTACCCTTAGTATAACTGCACCTTGACCTGATATAAATTTATAACAATAAATATAAGAAAGTATAATTATAATAATTAAAATCCTAATAGAACATTCAAAATAACAGAGATATACAAACAAAAACTAAGGTAAAATTTAACGTGGATTATCGATTACAGGACAGGTTCCTCTGAAAAGATATAATTACCGTCAAATCCTTTTACTTTAAAGATCAAAACTATTAATAATACAAAATTAACAAAATTTACATTCTCAATAATAGGGTATCTAATCCTAGTCTAAACCAAGAATTTCATATAATTAACACATAAACCAAACTACATAATAATAAATAATAAAAATTTCACCTTATATTAAAACAAAAAAGTAGCCGCTAAATCAATAAAAATTAAATTAATATTAACATCGAAAAAATTAACTATAACTAATTGTATAACCGCAGTTGCTGGCACAATTTTAACTAGTTAAAATTAGAATTAAATAAATCAAAAAACATTTTATTATAAGTTTAAAATTAAAAACTGCGAATATTAATAATTAATAAAATATTAACAATAATTTTAACCATTTAGATTAGAACAATTGTTAGTAACACACAAAAATTCACATGCAATATTTCATCCTAAAGCTAAAAAATAACCAGAATTAAATTACTTATTCTTAAATTAATACACATTAAGATTAAGAGGCACATCTTAAAATATTCCTCCCCATTCTATCTCTATATCCCCTAATTTACCCTTAACCAACGCCAAAAACATAAGATTATCTTAAAACTACTATACTATACTTACATAATGTTATCAATTCCATATTTATGTTATCATATAATTAAATCACAACTCAATGGCTCAAATAATATCGCTATAAATCAATCTATGATCAATTTACTTTAATAAGTAAATTATTATAATTATACCTTAACATTAATAGTTAATTAATCAATAAAGTTCATGATACATCATCAGTCCTACTAATCAAATAGTTCCATTATCTTACCCTCACCGGATAGGATAGCCTAGCGGCTACTACTATATACTAAATAATATATTATATAATACTTTAATATTCCCCAAAATATTAAAATATAAACATAACCATTTTATCCCTCATAATAGTGTTCTTCTTAAATTAATACACATTAAGATTAAGAGGCACATCTTAAAATATTCCTCCCCATTCTATCTCTATATCCCCTAATTTACCCTTAACCAACGCCAAAAACATAAGATTATCTTAAAACTACTATAATTACACCTAAGATATCAAAAACTGTACCTAAATTATAAATTATAATAATTAATTATATTACCCCCAATAATATAATTATGAATACATACCATAAATATTTAGATATCGTAAATTATGAGATTTATCTTAAATTATGAATACATACCATAAATATTTAGATATCGTAAATTATGAGATTTATCTTAA